TCACTTAGTGGGGACCCCCGAAAGTAACTTGAGCAAGAGTGACAAAAAAATATGAAATTTGAAAGAAAAGACAGAAGAGACGAAATGAATAAATGCAAAATGATAAGAATCGGAGTTTCTTTGTACTGTGTCTGAAATACATCCTTTCTATTCCTATCCTTCCACTCTTTTATTGAATCCTTTTAGCTAATTTTTTTTATCTAGTAGATTTGAGATATATACGAAAATTTCACATACTTTTGGAATAAGAAAAGTATGAACAGAGAGGAAAAAAATACAAATGAAAAAGAAAGTAAAGAATATCTATCCCGATCCGTCTCAATGAATTCATTTCATTTGTATGAGGTATGAATATCTATCCGATACATTATTCACGTGTCAGGAACCAGATTTGAACTGGTGACACGAGGATTTTCAGTCCTCTGCTCTACCAACTGAGCTATCCCGACCATTTCCCGTGCATCATCCTAGCAGAGTACTTATATCTATGTCAATGAAAAAAAAACTAAAAAATAAAATCTTAACAAATTGGACCTAACCCCTGAATTTCTTAGATCTTCCAAAAGAAGACAAGACTCTTTTTGTAAATGTAAGGAAAAATATATGGACTATGAATGATTCAATAACGGAGATTCCTTGAACATATATGTTCATATCATACTATACAAAACAAATGAGATTGGATTGGAAGAAGATACGAGTATTTCTATTTGGATCCATTTGTGAAAGAACAGAGTGAATGAAATGAGAAAGATATTTCATTTTGTTTAAACTGAGCCACTGATGAAAAAAAAAAAAGAAAGAGGATGAGGATAAATAAAGAGCGAGGAAGTAAAATGGGCTTTTTATTGGGGATAGAGGGACTTGAACCCTCACGATTTCAAAATTCGACGGATTTTCCTATTACTATAAATTTCATTGTTGTCGGTATTGACATGTAAAATGGGACTCTCTCTTTATTCTCGTCCGATTAATCTTCAAAAGATCTATCAAACTCTGGAATGAATCATTTTATCACTGAATATTCGAATTCGATTCTTTTTTCAGCTTCAATTGGAATTGATTCACAATAACTCTTCAATTTTTCATAGATTTTTTGATCTCTATGATTCTAATTAATAGAGGGTTTCTATAGGTCCTTATCTCATACTATTACTCATATTAAGAGTAATATAAATAAGAAAGAAATAAAGAATATAGAAATAGTATTCTATTATTAGATTCTAGAATAATTAGAATAATAGAATGAAGAAATATATAGATTCTTCATCTAATTCTTAAGATATAAGTCTTAAGATATAAGATAATAGAATATAGAAATCTATATATATAGATTTCTAGAATCTATATTCTATATAGAATATTTCATAGAAGATTTCTATTTTCATATATAGAGATACAGAATAGAATTCAATATCAGATTTGGGTTGTGATTAATCGTTTGCTATGTCAGTATGTATACGTACGTATTAGGCGCATATAAGGTTATCCTTTTCTGTCATTTCGATAGAAGGTTTTTAGCTACTAACGTAACGTAGTCAATTTCATTCGTTAGAACAGCTTCCATTGAGTCTCTGCACCTATCCCTTTTTATTCTCATTTTCCATCATTTTTTCTCTCAAAAAAAAAGATTTGGCTCAGGATTGCCCATTTTTAGTTCCAGGGTTTCTCTGAATTTGGAAGTTACCACTTAGCAGGTTTCCATACCAAGGCTCAATCCAATCAAGTCCGTAGCGTCTACCAATTTCGCCATATCCCCCTTTCCTTTGAGACAAGAATCCAGTTGTAATTCCATCCACCTCTTTCATTTATCTTGGCACTATTGAATTCATTAGGTAATGATTTCTATATTTCTATATCGAAAAAGTGTATGCTGCTATTTTATTTTTTTGCCCACCCTCTATTCTATCATTTCATCTCTATTGGATGAACGAACCCTATTTGTTTCAATACGAAATGATTCTATCATTGATGTATCCGCAATTCAATACGGATAGATATATCCCACATATATATATATGCCTTTACTCCTCCTTCATTTTTACAGTACTATTTGGTATAGTGTAACGGTCGATATTCATTCTTTTTTTTTCATTTCGAATTCTAATTTGATTGATATATTGATATTTTCTTTTCATATTTTCATATATATATGAATATGGAATTGAGAATATGGAATTGAGAATATGGAATTGAATTTCTATTTAGATATCTAATTTATCTAGATCTAAATAGTTTTCTTTTCTATTTTAGAAATAGAATTTTTCTAAATAGAATAGAAAATATATAACTAATAACTAAGAAATAGAAGAAATGGAAAGAATCAATAAATGAAATAATAAGAATAATCACTAGGTAATAACTAAGATCCGATAGTTTCCTGTATTCCTATACACTATTGCTCTTATATCCGCCCGCTTAGCTCAGAGGTTAGAGCATCGCATTTGTAATGCGATGGTCATCGGTTCGATTCCGATAGCCGGCTCTTTTTCTTTATCGA